TTAAATAAGATGGCTGAGTGTATAGGCGCTAGATTGTAAATCTATTTACGAGTTATTACTCTCTTATTATTAGCTTTATAGTGGAAAATTAAGATATTAGATTGCAAATCTGAAGATGTAAAATATTACTAAAGCTTAATTATATGTTGGTGTAAGGCACATAAAGTTTTGATCTTTAAAGTTATAGTGAGAATCTATTATATATAAAATAAGATTTAAAAGATTAATACTTTTTTTTGCAACTTTGAAGGTTGATAGTTTTAATAACTTAAAATCTTTAATTATCTTTAATTTTATAAAAAAAAAAATAAACTGGTAATTAATTTAATATTTAGATTTTAAAAAAGTATTTTTAGTTAAATGCTAAAAAATAACTATTAATAAAAATTAACTTTCCAATTTTGTTAACTTTTCAATTAAGGGGGGATAAATTTATAATTTATCAAACTAATACATACTTTATATTATTTTAGATTTAAATCTTGAATAATAATTTAATAATTAGATGAGTGTTAGCTTGCCTTTATTAATAATTAATGTCCCAGTAAATTTAACTAAAATAATTAAAGTTAATGCTTTCACTGTGAAAGTGGAGTAGAGTATTAACTTTTTTTATTTTAGTTATACCCTTACACGTATGTGGACCAGTTACAGTGGTCAATAAAGTAAAGATTATTGGTTAGACATCAAATTAAACCCATTAAAAACAGAATATATCAGTTTTTGGTAGAAAGATACACTTTATTTTAATTATACATAATCTCCTATAGATTTAAATAAAGATATACTATGAGGTCTAGTTATAATTACTAATTGAATTATCTGGAGATTTTTTATAAGGTTTTTTTTTATGTATAGGGTACTTAAGATTTTATATTAAAATAAAATAATAAAATTTAATATTTTTAATTTATTTTAATATAAAATAAATTTATATAATAAATAAAATTTTAGTTTATTCAAATATTACTTTATTTAAAGTTTGATTCTTGCTTATATGTTTCATGTTTTTATAAAATTATATATGGATATTTTGGTGTTAATTATGATATAATTAAAAATTTAGTAATTTTGTTAATAATTTCAATATATAGTACTAATTATAAATGAAAATTTGATTTGATTATTAAATTTGCTCTGGCTAAATCCTGTGCCAGCAGCCGCGGTTAAACATGGAGAGCTAGTGAAATTGGTTAGGTTGTAATATATAGTTTAAGAAATACTTAGATTTATTTTATATTATAAAGGGTAAAATCAGATTATATTGTTTGATTTTTATCTAAGTTTTAGATAAAAAATTGATTTACAAAGATTAAGCTGTAAACTAGGATTAGATACCCTATTATACTTAATTGAAAAAATAAAACCTGGTTTATTAATAGTTATTTTCTTTAAAATTATAGAATTTGGCGGTATTTTAGTCTTTTTAGAGGAACCTGTTTTATAATCGATACTCCACGAAGAATTTTACTTATTTTATTAATTTGTATACCGTCATTATTATATAACTTTTAGAGAAATAGATATTAAAATTTAATGTTTAAAGAATATTAGATCAAGGTGCAGTTTATAAATAAGAAAAAATGGGTTACAATAATATTTATTATATGAATTATAATATTAAATTATTATATGAAGGTGGATTTAATTGTATATTTTTTTTAATAAGAATTATTTATATTGGCTCTAAAATGTGTACATATCGCCCGTCGCTTTCATATTTAAGGTGAAATAAGTCGTAACATAGTAGGTTAACTGGAAAGTTTATCTAGTATAATCAAAATATAGTTTAATTAAAAAAAACATCTCATTTACATCGAGAAGAATTATTGTGAAAATCAATTTATTTTGAAAGAATAATTTACTTATTAAAAATTGTTGTTTAGATTTAATGAGAAAAATAATTTTAATAATATAAAAGATAGTAGATTTTATTGAAATCATATAGAATAGGTTAAAGATTAAAAGTATTGTGAGAGAATATTTAAATATTTTGAAAATAATTTAAAAAAAAAAAATTATATAATTTGTACTTTGTGTATCACGGATTTTTAAAATTATATTGATAATAATAAATCCCGAAAAAAAAAGATTTATAATTTTATTAAAGTTTTTATATCATTAAAATTTTAAATATAAATTATAGTAGTGAGATGCTATGACGAGTTTTTATATCTGGTTTTTTATGAAACAAATTTAATTTGAATTTAAGATTAAAAATAATCTTAAAATTAAGAATATAAGGGTAGAGCTTTAATATTCAATAATAGATTTAAAATGAATAAATAAATTTTTTTAAAAAAAATTAGGTTTTATAGTGGCCATATTTTTAAAGTGTTTTAACTAATAGTATACTTATATATTATTTTATTTATTCTTTTGTTGTAGTAAAAGTTTTTTTTAAATTTAAAAAGATTAGAGATAATGAAAATATTAGTAGAATAGTAAAATATATATTTATTATTAAAATAAATTTAATAATATTTTATAATATAGTAGATAAAATTTAAAAGAACTCGGCAAAAAAAGTTCTTGCCTGTTTAACAAAAACATGTCTGTGTGAAGTTATACAGAGTCTAGCCTGCCCATTGAATAATTTTAAAAGGCCGCGGTATATTAACTGTGCAAAGGTAGCATAATCATTAGTTTTTTAATTGAAGGCTTGTATGAAGGGTTGGACAAAGAATAATCTGTTTCTATTTTTGTTTTTGAATTTGACTTTTAAGTTAAAAGGCTTAATTGAATTTAAGGGACGATAAGACCCTATAAATCTTTATATTAAATTATTTTTAGTTAATTAATAATGTAATTTTAACAGTAAAATAAAATATATTGTGTTGGGGTGATGAGAATATAAAATTAACTGTTCTAAATTGAAAACAAATTTATTTGAATTAATAATAGATCCTTAATAGAGATTAAAAGTTTAAGTTACTTTAGGGATAACAGCGTTATTTTTTTTGAGAGTTCATATCGAAAAAAAAGTTTGCGACCTCGATGTTGAATTAAAAGTTCTTTGTGGTGTAGGTGCTACAAAAGAAAGTCTGTTCGACTTTTAAATTTTTACATGATTTGAGTTCAGACCGGCGTAAGCCAGGTTGGTTTCTATCTTTGAATATATAATTTAAATTATTTTAGTACGAAAGGACCAAGTAAATTAAAATAATTTTATTTTAAAGTAAAATATTAATTATTTTGGCAGATGTGATGCAATAGGTTTAGGACCTAACTATATAGATTTATTTCTATAAATAATAAAATATTAGTTTTGCTAATTATTTTGTGGTAATTATTAGTTATTTAATTTTAATTATTTGTGTGTTAGTAAGAGTAGCTTTTGTTACACTCCTTGAACGTAAAGTATTAGGTTATATTCAAATTCGAAAGGGACCAAATAAAGTGGGTTATATGGGTATTTTACAACCTTTTGCAGATGCAGTAAAACTATTTACTAAAGAGCAAACTCATCCAAGTGCTTCTAATTTTTTATTTTATTATTTATCTCCTGTGTTTAGACTATTTGTTGCTTTAATTGTTTGAATTGTAGTGCCATATGAAAGGGGTTTAGTAAGTTTTGATATAAGAGTATTATTTTTTCTTTGTTGTTTAAGTTTAGGTGTTTACACTACTATAAGTGCCGGTTGATCTTCAAATTGTAAATATTCTCTTTTAGGAAGATTACGGGCAGTAGCCCAAACTATTTCTTATGAAGTTAGATTGGCTTTAGTTTTACTTTCTTTTATTTTTTTGATTGGTGGATTTAATTTAGAAATATTTTCAACTTATCAAAGTAAAGTTTGATTTTTTTGATTAAGAGTACCTTTAGCTCTCATTTGGTTGGCTTCTTGTTTAGCTGAAACAAATCGAACTCCTTTTGATTTTGCAGAAGGAGAATCTGAACTAGTTTCTGGGTTTAATACAGAGTATAGAAGTGGAGGATTTGCTTTAATTTTTATAGCTGAGTATGCAAGTATTTTATTTATAAGAATATTATTTAGTTTATTATTTTTAGGTGGTAATATTTGTAGATTTTTTTTTTCAATAAAATTAGTTTTTATTGCTTTTGTTTTTATTTGAGTACGTGGAACTTTACCTCGTTTACGATATGATAAGCTTATATATTTAGCTTGAAAAAGATTTTTACCAGTTTCTTTAAATTATCTTTTCTTTTTTATAGGATTTAAAATGTTTTGTTTTTGTTATTTAATTTAAATAACTCAAGGAATAGTTTAAAAAAAATTTCAGTTTTGGGAATTGAAGATAAAATAAATTCATTTTTTCCTTGACATAGATAAATTAATAATCAGTGTAAAACTCTATTTATTTTACTAATATTATTAAATTATATATATAATCATTTAAATTAAAAATAATTAAATTAAAAATAATTAAACTTATCTTATCATTATTATTATATAATTTTATAATAAAACTATAAAATTTCAAACTATTAATTTAGTATTTATGAAAAGTATTAAAAATTATAAATAAATTGGATATAAACCTAATTATAAAATTATATTAGTTTATTTAATAGGTTTAGTAATAAATTTAAAGTAATTTATAAATTAAAAATGTAATAAAAATATAATTGTATATTCCTTCTATAAAATTAATACTTATAAGTAAAATTTTTATTATTTAAAATAAATATTAAGAATAATAATATATTATTATACACAAAGATTTTCTAATAGTAAATTAAATTTTATTATTATAACAAAATTATTGGAAATAAATATTTATATTATAGATTAAAAGACTTTACAATTAAATTCAGTTATGTGGGGGTGATATTTAGAAATTCTAAACTCAGTTTATTAAAAAAAATTATATTCTGTTAGTAACAATTTGTATAAATTTATTATTTTTAATCAATAAAATATTTATGGTTTTTATAAAACAAATATATATAAATATTTTGTTTATTTTAATTAAAAGTTCATTTTTTGGAATCTAAATAAAATTTAACTATTAAGTAGATAAATACTTTTTTAATGTTTTCAAAACATTTGTTTTAAATAAACTAAATAGTCAATGTAAAATTTTATCTCATAATATTAATATTATTGGATTAATTATATAATAAAGAAAATAAACAACAGTTAAAATTTGTCCTGTTAGTACATAAGGGTCTTCTACTGGACGTGCTCCAATTCAGGTTAATAATATAACAATTGCAACTAAAAATCAAAATATCATCTGTCTTGATGGGTAAAAGGTTAATCTTCGAAATTTAGAATGATGAGTAAAAGGTAAAACTGCTAAAATAGCCACTGAAAGAGCTAAGGCAATAACTCCTCCTAATTTATTAGGGATTGAACGTAAAATAGCATAAGCAAAAAGAAAATATCATTCGGGTTGAATATGTGCAGGTGTTACTAAAGGATTAGCTGGGATAAAATTATCTGGGTCTCCTAGAGCATACGGTGCCAAAAGCGATAATAAAATCAAAAACGAAAATATTACTAAAAATCCAACAATATCTTTAAATGTAAAGTAAGGATGAAAAGATACTTTATCAGTTTGACTTGAAATTCCTAATGGATTGTTAGCCCCTCTCTGATGTAAAAATAAAATATGAATTAAAGAAGCTGCTAGAACAGCAAATGGAAATAAAAAATGGAATGTAAAAAATCGTGTTAACGTTGCATTTTCTACAGCGAATCCTCCTCAAATTCATTGAACAAAAGTAGAACCAATATATGGAATAGCTGAAAATAAATTAGTAATAACAGTAGCACCCCAAAAAGATATTTGACCTCACGGTAAAACATATCCTAGAAAAGCAGTTGCTATTACAAGAAATAAAATAATTACACCTACTATTCAAGCATGGAAACTAGTATAAGAGCCATAATATATACCTCGGCCAATGTGAAGATAAAGACAAATAAAAAAAACTCTTGCTCCATTAGCATGAATAGTTCGTAGAAGCCATCCGTAATTAACATCTCGGCAAATATGAGCTACTCTAGTAAATGCATAATCAATATGAGGAGTATAGTGTATTGCTAAAAATAATCCAGTTAAAATTTGCGTTGTTAAACATAACCCAAGTAGAGAACCAAAATTCCAAAAAGTAGAAATATTTCTTGGAATTGGTATATCAACAAGAGCTCCATTAGCAATTTTAAATAAAGGGTGTGTTTTACGGATAGGTATTATCATTAATAAGATAAACGCAAAGGATTAGATGATATATTTATAATTTTTACAATAACAAGCAGTGCTAATAAAAGATAAGAGATAATAAAAATTGTAAATGAATATGAAGGATTATTATACAACAATCTTACTTGACTACTGTTAGATGGAAAATTTAAATGTGCTCTAAAAGAAGATAAAAATATCATTACTTTCCTTGAGATTATAAGAGGATCTAAAAATATAAAAATTATAAAAGGTAACGTTGAAAAAATTAGTACCATTATAAATAATTTAAAATTAAATGAAAATTGTTCATTAGCTGCAATAGCAGCTACATAAATAAAAAGAACTAACATACCACCTAAAAAAATTAAGAAAAGAATATAACCAAATCAAAAAGAATTAGCCACACATCCTGTTGTAGTTGCGATTATAATTGTTTGAAATAATAATACTAATCCTATAGATAAAGGATTTATTATCAGCACAAATAAAAATGACATAACGGTAATAATGGATAAGGTAAAAAATAAAATATAAATAGATATCTATCTAAGCTTTAAGAAAATAAATTTCATTATTGATTTACAAGACCAAGGTTTTTAATTAAACTATTAAAACTAATGATAATTTTAAATAATTTTTATATTATTACTTCTTGTTTTGTTATTATCAGAGGATTTAGTTCTTTTGTAATATATCGTAAACATTTACTTAGCTCTCTTCTTAGATTAGAATTTATTATATTAGGAATCTTTTTTTTCATAAGAAGGTTTATTTCAATTGTAGGAAGCGAGATATATTTTATTTTATTTTTTTTAACTTTAGCGGCTTGTGAAGGAGCTTTAGGTTTATCTTTACTTGTTTGTATTGTTTGTTTTTATGGTAATGATTACTTTAATAGATTTAGAAGTTTAGGATGTTAAGAATTATTTTTTTTTTGTTAGCTTTGATTGGTTTTATTAAAAGATGAATTTTTATTCAGGTTGCTTTATTTATATGTTGTTTTATTTTAAGGTTATACTGTAGTCATGATTTTTATATATATATATTAGGTTTTAATTTAGGAATAGATTATTTAAGTTATATTTTAATTTTTTTAAGAGTTTGAATTATAAGTTTAATTATTATATCTAGGGTTAAAGTAAATTTTAATAAAAATTTTAGAAGAATATTTTTATTTACTAATATTACTCTTTTAATCTTTTTAGTAATTACTTTTAGATCTTTAGATTATCTAATATTTTATATTAGATTTGAAGCATCATTAATCCCTACTTTGATTTTAATTCTTGGTTGAGGTTACCAACCTGAGCGTATCCAAGCAGGAATTTATATATTATTTTATACTTTATTTGCTTCTTTACCATTATTGGTGTCTATTTTAAGGTTATATTGATGAGGTGGGAGATTAATTTTTGGTTTAACTTTAAAAGTATTAGGTTTTGAATTTTACAGAAGTATTTGATTTTTTGCTAGTATTATGGCTTTTATTGTTAAATTACCTATATATATATTCCATTTATGGCTACCAAAAGCACACGTTGAAGCTCCTGTTGCTGGTTCTATAATTTTAGCTGGTATTTTATTAAAGTTAGGGGGTTATGGTTTAATTCGTGTTTTACCATTATTTGGGGAGTTAAGAAAAATATTTTGTTGGTTATGGATTGGATTAGGAATTTTAGGTGGTTTTATTGTTAGAATTATTTGTTTACGTCAAGTTGATATAAAATCTCTTATTGCATACTCTTCAGTAGCACATATAGGCTTAGTTTTAGCTGGTTGTATAAGGCTTGGTTGATGAGGAATAAGAGGAGCTGTAATTGTCATGGTTGGGCATGGATTATGTTCTTCTGGATTATTTTGTTTGGCTAATATAGTGTATGAACGACTAGGAAGCCGTAGATTATTGATTAATAAAGGATTAATAAATTTTATACCTAGAATAGCTTTATGATGATTTCTATTAAGAATCGGAAATATGGGAGCTCCTCCTACTTTAAATTTACTAGGTGAAATTAACTTAATTATAAGAATAGTGGGTTGAAGAAAGTTGACTATTTTAGGTATTTGTTTATTATCTTTTTTTAGTGCTTGTTACACTCTTTATATATATTCATTAAGTCAGCATGGTTTATTCTTTAGTTCATTATTTTGTTGTTGTTCTGGAAAAATTCGTGAATATTTAGTGTTAAGTTTACATTGGATCCCTTTAAATGTTATAATTATAAAAAGTGTATTAGTTATACCTAATATTTATTTGAATAGTTTAAGTAAAACGTTGGTTTGTGGTGCCAAAAATATAATGATATTATTTTAAATCGTGATTTGAAAGATTTCAATAAATTTAATTAGTATATTATTTCTATTATGTGGTTCAATTATATCTATTATTTTATCTATTTATGAGTTAATATTTAGAAAATGTTATATCATTGAATGGGAAATTATTTCTTTAAATTCTAGTGTTATTGAAGTTTGTTATATTTTTGACTGAATAGCTTTAATATTTTTAGGTTTTGTTTTATTTATTTCTTCTATAGTTTTATATTATAGGGGTTCTTATATAGGAGGTGATTATAATATTAATCGTTTTATCTATTTAGTTTTAGCATTTGTATTCTCTATGGGTATTCTAATTATTAGCCCTAACCTAATTAGAATTTTATTAGGTTGAGATGGTCTTGGTTTAGTTTCTTACGCTCTTGTAATCTATTACCAAAATGAGAAATCTGCTAATGCAGGAATATTAACAGTTTTATCTAATCGAGTTGGAGATGTTGCAATTTTATTAAGAATTGGGTTAATATTAAGGCTAGGAAGTTGAAATTTTTTACTTAGAAGTTTATATTTAACTGATCAACAAAATTTATTAATAAAATTTTTAATTGTTATAGCAGCTATAACAAAAAGAGCACAAATCCCCTTTTCTGCTTGATTGCCTGCAGCCATAGCTGCACCAACTCCGGTGTCAGCCTTAGTTCATTCTTCAACTTTGGTAACAGCTGGGGTTTATTTAATAATTCGATTTAGTCCTGCTCTTTTGAATTCAAAAGTTCAGATTTTTCTGTTATTAGTGTCTTGTTTAACTATATTTATGTCGGGTTTAGGCGCAAATTTTGAGTATGATTTGAAAAAAATTATTGCTTTATCAACACTCAGTCAATTAGGTGTAATACTTAGAACTCTTGCTATAGGTTTTAGAAGTTTAGCTTTTTTTCATTTATTAACACACGCTTTATTTAAAGCTTTATTATTTATGTGTGCAGGGGTAGTTATTCATAATATAAAAGAGTTTCAGGATATTCGTTATATGGGAAGCCTAAGAAAATTTATACCTTTAACTAGAATACTAATAAATTTATCTAATTTAGCTTTATGTGGAACTCCTTTTTTAGCTGGGTTTTATTCTAAAGATTTAATTTTAGAAGTAGCTTTTATAAGGTGAATTAATATAATTTCTTTTTTATTACTAGTTTTAGCCACAAGACTTACTGTTTGTTATACATTTCGTTTAATTTATTATAGGTTAAGAGGTGATTTTAATTTAATTAGTCTAAGAAATGTGAGTGATGACGATGCGGTAATAAGTAATCCTATACTTGGTTTAAGTATGGGTGCAATTTTCGGGGGAGCAACATTATCTTGATTAATTTTTCCAGAAGCATATATAATTTGTCTTAGTCCTTTTATGAAAATGTTAGTTTTAATGATCAGTTTAATTGGGGGTATAATTGGATATTTAATAAATTTAATAAATTTAAACTCTAATTTATATTCTTTAAGTTTTTATAATATTGTGGTATTTAGGGGTTCTATGTGAAACTTACCTTTTTTATCAACCTTTAATATATCAATAATAAATCTTAAAAGTGGTAATCATATTATTAAATTGTGTGATAAAGGCTGATCAGAGTATTTAGGAGGTCAAGGTGGATTTAGTTATTTAATAACAAATTCTTCTATTGGTCAGATATTACAAGATAATTCTGTGAAAGTTATTATAAAAATTTTTTTAATAAGAGTGATTATTTTATTATTATTATAGTTTACTTTTATAATTTATAAAGAATATTACACTGAAGATGTAAAAGTGATTAATTAATCTGAAAGTAATTTTTAAAAGTTTATACTTTAATACTACAGCGAAAATGTAGTGTGTTTTTTACACCATAAAAATTTTAGAGATTTAAACGGAATTAAACCGCTTAAAAGGCAAGTTAGAAGCTTTCTTTTTGGCATAAACCTCTCTTAATAGGAAAATAATTTCAGTTCTATCATTAACAGTGATAAGCCTCTTTTTGGCTTCTATTAAAATTAGAGATCAAATAAGATCAAAATTTAGGTCGAAACTAAATGCAAAATTTCGCTTTCTAATTAATTATTTTATATTAAAATTAACCTCCTCATCAATAAATGAAGATATATAAAAAAAGTCAAACCACATCTACAAAATGTCAGTATCAAGCGGCTGCTTCAAACCCGAAATGATGTTCTGATGAAAAATGACAAACATAAAGACGGTATAAACATACAAACAGAAATGATGTTCCAATAATAACATGAAGACCATGAAAACCAGTGGCTACAAAAAAAGTAGCACCAAACACTGAATCTGCAATAGTGAAAGAAGCTTCCACATATTCGTATGCTTGTAAAGAAGTAAAATATAACCCTAGAATAACGGTAATTGTTAAACTTTGAATAGCTTGAGAGTGATTTGATTCTATAATTGCGTGATGAGCTCATGTAACTGTAGCTCCTGATGATAATAAAATAATTGTATTTAATAATGGAATTTGAAAAGGATTAAACGCTGACACTCCTTTAGGAGGTCAAGCCAAACCTAACTCAACAGCCGGTGATAATCTTCTATGAAAAAAAGCTCAAAAAAAAGAAAAAAAGAATAGAACTTCTGATACAATAAAAAGAATTATTCCTCACCGAAGACCTGTTATTACTGTATTAGTGTGAAGCCCTTGATATGTTCCTTCTCGTGTAATATCTCGTCATCATTGAATTATAGTTAAAATAGCAGCAACAAATCTTAGTAAAAGTAAATCTATATTAAAATGATGAAATCATTTAACTAATCCTGTGGTAATTATTATAGCCCTAATAGAACCTGTTAAAGGTCAAGGACTTATATCAACCAAGTGGAAAGTATGGTGTCCATGAGAAGATGTCATTAGTTAATTTCTCTTGAGAATAAAGTTCTTAAGACAGCAAATACATATGATTGAATTATTGCGACGGCAGATTCTAAAATAAGTAGTAAAATTTGAGCTAATAATAACAATATAATTATAAAAGAACCTAGAGAAGGGCCGGTTTGCCCTAATAATGTTAGTAAAAGATGACCTGCTATTATATTAGCTGCTAATCGAACTGCAAGGGTAAGGGGACGAATAGTATTTCTAATAGTTTCAATTAAAACTATAAAAGGTATTAAAATTGCTGGTGTTCCTTGAGGAATTAAATGAGCAAATATATGATTAGTATGATTAATTCAACCATATAATATAAATGTTAATCAAAGAGGAAAAGATAGAGCTAATGTTATAGCTAAATGTCTTGATCTTGTAAATACATAGGGTAGAAGACCTAAAGAATTATTAAACAGAATAAAAGAAAATAACGAAATAAAAATAATTGTATTTATTTTTTGTTTAGTATTTAAAATAGTTATAAATTCATTATGAAGAGCTGAATTGATTTTTGATCATAATAATGACCAACGTGAAGGAGAAGCCCATAAAATGTAAGGGACAAATAAAAATCCTAGAAAAGTAGATAATCAGTTTAAAGGTAAATTTATAATTCTTGAAGAAGGTTCAAAAACGGAGAATAATCTAGTTATCATTTTCAAATTTTATTTGGGTGTCTGATTAATTTAGCTTCAGATGAAATTTTTTTAGGGGTAGTTATAAAATAATTAATAATTATGAAAATAGCAAAAGATAATAAAAATATAACTATAAGATTTAATCATATTAAAGGGGCTATTTGTGGCACTAAAAAATATCTTTTATAGATAACTCTGGTTTGACAAACCAGTATTATTAATATTTAACTAATTTTTTTTTTAATAAAAAATAAAAAATACAGGAATTATTAAACCTATTATATTCATCATTAAAAATATAGGTATATTTAAAAAAAATGATTTTTTTTGTAGCACCCTTGGTTTAAGTTTAATAGCTGATATATTTATGAAAGAGATTGAGATTCGCAGATAATAATATAAAGTAACTAATGTTGAAATTAAAAGAATAACAAGTGGGTATAATAATTTAAAATTAACTATTTCTTGAATTAAAATTCATTTAGGGAAAAATCCAGTGAATGGCGGAAGACCACCTAATGATAAAAGAGATATAAAAGTAATTACTTTTATTGAGGGGTTTAAATTACTTTGATTAATAAGATGATTAAAATGGAATCTTTGTTGTAAGAAAAAAATTATAATAACAGAAAGTGATATTAAGCAATAAAAAACAAAATAAAAAAAAACTAAATATTCCCTAATAAGGCTAGCCATTAATATTCATGCTATATGATTAATAGAAGAAAATGCTATAATTTTACGTAGTGATATTTGGTTGACTCCTCCTACAGCACCCACTACAGCTGATATAATTCTTGAAATAAGTATAATAATAAAAATATTATGGTAGTCTATTAAATAAGATAAAAGAAAAATAGGCGCTACTTTTTGAATAGTTATTAAAATAGCAGCCTGGGGTCATAATATACCTTCAATAATTTGAGGAAATCAAAAATGAAAAGGTGCAGCTCCTAATTTTAATAGAAGAGAAGCTGCTAAAATAATAGAAAATAAATTAGAGCTAAATAAAAGAGCTGACCTAGAGAAAATAATTAAAGAAGAACCAAGAGCTTGGATTAAGAAATATTTTAATGCTGCTTCTGAAGAATAACGTGTCCCATTTGAAATGATTAACGGGATAAAAGATAATAAATTTAACTCAAGTCCCGCTCAAGCATTAAATCATGAAGAAGAAGAAACAGCTAATAAAGTTCCTGCTGATAGTGTAGATATAAAAAGTATATTAAATAAAGATAAATAAATATTAAAGAAGGAAATTCCTTTAAAACAAAATATTTGTTTAACTGATTTTCTTTAAATTAAACCTAATTTTATAAAAAATATCTTATGAGTGCAAATCATATATTTTAATTTAAACTATAGGTTTAACAATTTAATAAAAAGAGAGAATTTTCTCATAAATGGGGTATGAACCCACTAGCTTAACTTTAGCTTATCTTTTTATTTGATTTTAATAAAAATTAAAGATATAAATAAGATTAACTTATATAATTAACACTATCAATGTTACCCTTTTATCAGGCATTATATCTATTTAATTTAACATTAATCTACTCATTCTAGAGCTCCTTTTCTTCATTCATAGTAAAGGCCAAATAGTAGAATAAATAAAAAAGATGTACCTGCAATAAGTCATGAAAAAATATTAGATAAATGTAAAATATAAGCTAATGGTAAAATTAAAGTGATTTCTACATCAAAAATTAAGAAAATAACGGCAATCAAAAAAAATCGTAATGAAAATGGAATTCGTGCGGAACCTTTAGGATCAAACCCACACTCATAAGGAGAATTTTTTTCACGGTCTGTAATAGTTTTTTTTGATAAAATAGAAGCAATAATTATAACTGCACATCTAACTACTAAAGTAATGGTGATAATAATAGATAAAAGTAAAATTATCTTTTCTAATAAGAAATTAAACTTTTTGGTTGGAAGCCAAATGTACTATTATACTAAAAAGATTCCACCAGAAGTAGGAAGCTACTATTATAGATTTAAAAGATCTACACTTAAATTCAGCCATCGGGTGATGAGTCTTCAGAAGATAAAACTCAGTTTAAAAAAGAATTTACTGATACTCTTTCAATAACAATTGGTATAAATCTATGGTTAGCACCACAGATTTCTGAACATTGACCAAAAAAAAGTCCAGCGCGGTTAAGTATAAAACTTACTTGATTTAAACGTCCTGGGATGGCATCTGCTTTAACACCCAGAGCAGGAACTGTTCAAGAGTGGATAACATCTGCTGCTGTAATTAGAACTCGAATTTGAGTAGATATCGGAAGTACAGTTCGATTATCAACATCAATTAAACGAAAAGAAGAATCAACTATGTCTGCTTGTGGAGTTATATAAGAATCAAACTCTAATTGAATAAAGTCAGAATATTCATATGATCAATACCACTGATGACCAATTGTTTTTAAAGTAATATTAGGTGTGTTTACTTCATCTAATAGGTAAAGCAGTCGTAATGATGGTAAAGCAATAAAAATTAAAATAATAGCTGGAAGTGCTGTTCAAATAATTTCAATATTTTGATTTTCTAAAAGAAATCGATTTACAAAGGTATTAAAAAATAATGATATTATTATATACCCTACAAAAGTAGTAATAAGAATTAAAATTACTATAGTATGATCATGGAAGAAAATTAATTGTTCTATAAGGGGTGAAGCACTATCTTGAAAACCTAAATAACCTCATGTTGCCATTAATATTTTCTAAAAGAAGAATTTATCTTCATAACAAGAGCTTAAATCTTGGGCATTTTATCTGCCATTTTAGAAATTAGAAATTAAAGGAATTTCTATATAACTATGATCAGCTGGTGGGTAAGGATGCTCTCATTCAACAGAAGATGGTTGGAATAAGGAGAATACAACATTTCGAGATGAAGTTAAACCTTCTCAAATAATAATAATAAATCCTAAAACTGCACATAAAGAAATTATAGATCCAATTGATGAGACAACATTTCAGGTTGTAAAAGCATCAGGATAATCAGAATAACGTCGAGGTATACCATTTAATCCTAAAAAATGTTGAGGAAAAAATGTAATATTAACTCCTACAAATATAGTGAAAAAATGAATTTTTAATCATTTAGGGTTTAAAGATAATCCTGTAAATAAAGGGAATCAGTGAGCAATACCTGCAAAAATTCCGAAAACTGCACCCATCGATAGAACATAATGAAAATGAGCAACAACATAATAAGTGTCATGAAGAATAATATCAATAGATGAATTTGCTAGAACAACCCCAGTTAATCCACCAACTGTAAAAAGAAAAATAAAACCTAAGGCCCATAATAAAGAAGGTCTATAGTTTAACTGAGTGCCATGAAGTGTTCCTAATCAACTAAAAATTTTAATACCAGTTGGAACTGCAATAATTATAGTAGCAGATGTAAAATATGCTCGTGTATCTACGTCTATCCCTACAGTAAATATATGGTGGGCTCAAACTACAAAGCCTAAAATACCAATTGCTATTATAGCATAAATCATACCTAATGTTCCAAAAGATTCTTTTTTACCAGATTCTTGTCTAACAATGTGAGAAATTATTCCAAATGCAGGTAAAATTAAAATATAAACTTCTGGGTGTCCAAAAAATCAGAATAAATGTTGATATAAAATAGGATCTCCACCTCCAGCCGGATCAAAAAAAGAAGTGTTTAAATTTCGGTCTGTTAATAATATAGTAATAGCTCCTGCTAATACTGGTAAAGATAGAAGAAGTAAAATAGCTGTAATAAAAACAGATCATACAAATAAAGGTATACGATCTATTGTTATACCAGAGGGTCGTATATTAATAACTGTTGTTATAAAATTAACTGCACCTAAAATAGAAGACACCCCAGCGAGATGTAGAGAAAAAATACCTAAATCAACAGATGCTCCTGCATGAGCAATACCTGCAGCTAAAGGAGGATAAACTGTTCAACCTGTACCAACACCTCTTTCAACTATACCTCTTATAAGAAGGAGAGTTAAAGATGGAGGTAGAAGTCAAAACCTTATATTATTTATTCGAGGAAAAGCTATATCAGGTGCTCCTAATATAAGAGGAACAAGTCAGTTACCAAAACCACCAATTATAATAGGTATAACTATAAAAAAAATTATAACAAAAGCATGAGCAGTTACAATAACATTATAAATCTGATCATCTCCAATTAAACTTCCTGGTTGTCCTAATTCAGCTCGAATAATTAACCTTAAAGATGTTCCTACTATTCCTGCTCAAGCACCAAAAATAAAATATAAAGTACCAATATCTTTATGATTAGTAGAGAAAAATCATCGTTTCGT